GCAAGAATACTATTTCTACGTAAAATCCCATTTATGGGTATTTCAATCGAGATACCAGAACGGGGCATTAGTTCTTTCTCCCGTTCTTGATCATATTGGAATGGGATGATGAATCTATTTCTTCGCCTTTTCGCCAATAAATCAGAATTCTCGTGGAGAATGGCAGTATATAGGAAATTCCAATGACCATTAGATATGATTCGATCAGGTCCTGAATAATCAAGAATCCCCTTCCCTTTTTTACTGGAAGGATCCGAACTAAACAATTTGTGTCTCACTCGATCATTAGTCACTGAGAGGTCAGAAATATATCTCCGTTCGACAGAAAGAGAATGAACATTCATTTGATCTTGATCCTTGTGGAGCGAAAAAGTGACTATACTGGATCTGCACGGACCTCCTGATAATATCCATAAATGACTTGTTTTTGGTAAGAGATGAACATTACCATATCTATATTCAGGCGCATGGTACACATCGGTACTCCAGTGCATTTCTCCCTCTGAGTCAGAATAAATATGTTTTCGAACCCTCTCTTTAAAATTGAAAGTGGATGTTCCAGCGCGAATCTCAGCAATCACTTGTTCTGACTCTACATATTGATCGTTTTGAACTAAAAGAAAACTTTTTGGTGGAATATTCACATTATGTAGAATATCCTGACTCTCAATAGTTACATACAGGTCTATATAACATAGAAAAGCAGGATGTCCATGACGTGTACGTGTGGGATGAACCAAATCCTCATTGAATTTTATTTTTCCATTAGAAGGAGCTCGTACATGTTCTGCAGTACCACCTGTAAATACTCCACCGGTATGAAAAGTTCTTAATGTTAGTTGAGTCCCTGGTTCCCCAATTGATTGACCTGCAATAATACCTACTGCTTCTCCCAATTCGACCAGGTCGCCATGAGTGGGACTCCGACCATAACATAATCTACAGATCCAAGATGTACTCCTGCAAATAAAGGGGGTTCGAATATATATTGATTGTGCTCGAAAGGTTATGAATTGATTGACAAGTCCAATACCAATATCTTGATTTCGAGTGGCAATGCATCGTAGACCCATATATATATCGTCTGCTAATACACGACCAATTAGTGTTTGGATCAAAATTTTTTCCGTCATCCCATTTCGAGGACTCACGGAAATACCTCGGATAGTGCCACAATCTGTTCTACGCACAACAATGTGTTGAACTACTTCAACAAGTCTACGCGTGAGGTATCCAGCATCTGATGTTCGTACAGCAGTATCCACAACTCCTTTGCGGGCTCCGTAGCAGGAAATTATATATTCCGTTAAAGAAAGTCCTTCGCGTAAATTGCTTTGAATGGGTAAATCAATCATTTGTCCTTGGGGGTCCGACATTAATCCTCTCATACCTACTAATTGGTGTACCTGAGATGCATTTCCTCTAGCTCCCGAAAAGGACATTATATGGACTGGATTAGAAGGATCAGTCATCCTAAAATTAGGATGCATTTCTTGTCTCAAATATTCACTTGTAGCATACCATATCTCAATGGATTGACGCAATTTTTCTACCGCGTGTACATTCCCATAATGATGGTGCTTTTCTAAAATCAAACTTTGTTGTTCAGCATCTTGGACTAGCCATCCCTTAGAAGGTATTGTTAAAAGATCATCAATTCCTAATGAAATGGATGTAGCAGTGGCTTGCTGGAAACCCAGAGTCTTTACTTGATCCAGGATGTGCGATGTATATGCCATTCCGAAGTGATCTATTAATCTGCTAATAAGTCGTTTCATGGCAGTTGCATCTATCACTTTATTGTGAAAAACCAGATCGGCCCGTTCTGCCATAAGTACCTCCATATTCCGCTGAGTAGGATTCGACAATGGGTTTGAGTCAGTGATTTGAAGACTTCCTTTCCTCGATCTTGATTCACGTAGAAATTCAGGAATTATGATACCGGTTGAGCCGTAGAGAACCGAATTCCCACGGTATCATATCACATAATTACTTAGCTTAGGTATCGTATGAGTAGGCCCGACAAAACCCTTGTATGGCTTCTTCTATTTCTCGATAAAAAGAAATATGACCAACAGTTGTTCGAATGTATATACAAAGGATTTCTTTTTTTACACTTCTTACTATTAGATAGTGCCCATAAATCTCATGATAGGTACCCAAAGATTCATATTGAACTTCGATGGGAACTTCTCTTGAGGCAATGACACGTTGATCGAGTCGCCACCGGAGCCACAAAGGACTATCTAAATTGATTCGTTTCTGCCGATAAGCTCCAAGTGCATCATAGGAACTACAAAAATAGGGTTCTTTCTCTTTCGTATACTTATTATCGTCAACCGTTTCATTTTGATAGTTTATTCGATTACATGGATTATACCTATTTGAACAAATACCTCGACGATTCCCGATCGTTAATATATAGAGTCCAATAAGCATATCTTGAGTTGGTACGGAAATGGGATCTCCAATAGCTGGAGACAAGAGATTCATATGAGAA